CAATTCTCGGGCAATCGCACCAAAAACTCGAGTTCCTTTTGGATTTCCTTCTTGATCAATCACAACTGCAGCATTGTCATCATATCGTATTATCATACCGTTGTCACGTTTAAGTTCTTTACAAGTACGGACAATTACAGCTCTGACCACTTCTGATCTTTCTAGAGGCATGTTTGGGACTGCGTCTTTGATCACAGCAACAATAACGTCACCAATATGAGCATATCGACGATTGCTAGCTCCTATGATTCGAATACACATCAATTCTCGAGCCCCGCTGTTATCTGCTACATTCAAATGGGTTTGAGGTTGAATCATATCATTTTTTTTATCTGTTTTTTACAATACAAAGGTCGAAGAAAAAAAGAAATATTGTTTGTCCAAAAAAAGAAACCTGCACCCGCTATTTTTTTTTTACCCAAGGCCTATTTCTTTTTTATCCCGAAATGATGAATTGAGCTCGTATAGGCATTTTGGACGCTGCTATTGAAATAGCCCTTCTAGCTATATTTTCTGTTACTCCACCCATTTCATAAAGGATTCGACCTGGTTTAACAACAGCTACCCAATATTCGGGAGAGCCTTTACCTGAACCCATACGTGTTTCTGCGGGTCTTACTGTAACTGGTTTATCTGGAAATATGCGGACCCATATTTTTCCACCACGACGTGCATTTCGTGTCATTGCTCGTCGACCTGCTTCTATTTGTCTAGATGTGATCCAAGCGGGTTCAAGTGCCTGAAGAGCGTATTTACCAAAACAAATATGATTACCTCGATAAGATATTCCCTTCATTCTTCCTCTATGTTGTTTACGGAATCTGGTTCTTTTGGGGTTATAGTTGATGGTTTGTTTTGAATTCCATCTCTACTACAGAACCGGACGTGAGAGTTTCTTCTCATCCAGCTCCTCGCGAATAAAATGAATTCAAATTAAAGATTTTGAATTCAGATATAATATAATTTGAATTAAGATATACATGTATTTAATAAATAATATACTGAATCATGGATTTCATTTAATCTAGATCAAATCTATTATTAATTTGTATATCTTGTTTGTATAGATAACTAAATATATTAAATAACTATTTTTTTCTTATATTTATATATATGGTTTTTAGAATGTTAAAACGAATCTTTCTTTTGTTTTACTCTTTATCGTATTGGATTGACCCAAATTTAGCAATCCAAGAAAATCAATAAAATAAAGTTTTCGCGGGCGAATATTTACTCTTTCAATTTATATTTCAGTTCTATCATTAGTTCATAACTTTTCCGAATAGATAAATTGGTCTCTGGTCGGTTCCGCCATCCCGATCAATGAATCATTCGAATTCATTTTCACTAGAATCTTTTGAATTCACAGGTTCCATCGTTCCCATCGCTTCTTACTTTATGGTTAGGTCTCAATTCTACAATGGAGCTATTAGTTCTTGAGTCAATATTCTTAGTCTTTATTGGCTCGAAGCTCTTTATTTTTTGTTCGATGAGTAGATCCATTTAATGATGAATCCGTATTGATGCTTTATTACACAGCTTTTTTATGAGATGACTCATAGACCTTACATATTGGAATTATATATCATCAATATTCTTTTTCTTTCTTTCTCTCATCCTTCCATTTATCCATACCCTTTTTTTTTATTTCGATTGACAACTTAGAAGCAGATTTTTTTAATAAAAAAAGATTTCAGTTGCTACAACAATATGAACAATATATCATATCTTGACTGGTTCTTTGGATCCAGATAATACGAAGTGATGAGTTGGTTATTACTTCTATAGTTATTTGTTTATACTATGGGGCTGGTTTTTTATACTAACCCTCAAAAAACCAACGAGTCACACACTAAGCATAGCAATTTTATCAAAAGATTAATTGAATTTTTATTCAACCCTATAGAATTATAATTTTTCATTTTTTTTTATTGAACAGAAAAGAAAAAGAAGAAACGAATTTATCATTTTTTGTTCCATCGCTGGATAGAATGGAAAGGCAAATAAAGGTTTATTATTCCCCGTCTATAAATATCCAAATTTTGATGCCTAATACCCCATAGATCGTTCGAACTGTATAGGAACAATAATCAATTTTAGCTCGAATGGTTTGTAGTGGAACCCTACCCTCTCTGATCCATTCAACACGCGCAATTTCTTTTCCGTCAATACGTCCTGCAATTTGCACTTGAATTCCTTTTGTATCTGCTTGTTCAGTTAATTCTATAGCCTTTTTCATTGCTTTGCGAAAAGAAACTCGATTTTTTAATTGGCCGGCTATAAATTCTGCAAGAATATTAGGGTTTCCATAAGGCTTTTCAATTCGTGTGATAGCAATGTTAAGTTTTCTATTTACAAAATTAAATTCTTTTTGTAAATTCATCTGTAATTCTTCGATTCCTCGGGGTCGGCTTTCAATTAATATTTTTGGAAATCCCATATAGATTATGATTTGGATCAGGTCGATTCTTTTTTGAATCTCTATATGTGCAATTCCCTC